TACTATTGGGTCGGGTGAATTCAATAATAGACGCCTGTTGGCGTTCCAGCCTCCCTTCTCCTTTCAGGGCCTATCCGAAAGAGAATCTAGCACTTCTTGGTCGTGAATAGGACGAACCGCTCCGTGGAGATCTTTGCTTCGGAACAAAACAATTAGAATTAGTCGGTCAACTGGAATGTGTATTATACATATAGGGGATCTTTCAATTGAGAAGATCCGTCGACCTGAGACGAAGAAAAATATCTATCTATTTTATTTAGTTATTCAGTTAAACCAATGATTCGTTAGTGTAGCAGATAGCAACAACCATTTCATCCGGGAAAAGACATCTTTTTCTCACCAATGTCTTTGTCATTTGATCCAATAGCGTTCCGTTAGATAGGAACAGCTCTGATAAATACTGATAACTCTCAGATGGAGTATTAGAACGGAAAAATCCATTAGATAATGAACTATTGGTTCTAAGCCATCTCTGGCGATAAATCAACAATTCGAAGTACTTTTCTTGCGTATTCTTGATAAACCAGCGTTTAGGTCTAGATGTAGATGTAGAAGGATCTGTTTGGGGAGTAAGAAGCCCCTTTGACATCTCTTCATCTGCAAAGAATTCTCGATGTGAAAACACAGAGACAAAGGGCTGATCTTTGTCTAGGAAAAAGAGTGGATCTGCAGGGTCCCAAATGAATTGGCTTATTCGAAAAAAACCTTGTTCTTTGGAAAATCTATCTCGTGTCTGGTACTGCATGGTTCCACTCTGCAAGAACTCCGAATCATTCTCTTGAAGCCCATCCTCTTCATCATAAATGATCCGCTTGCCCCGAAATGACCTGGCCCAATAGGGAAATCCCAATTCATTGGGGCTTTCTATTTGATTGTATCCAAAGCCCCAAGGTCGCCATATTCTAGGAGCCCAAACTATGTGATTGAAAAAATTCTCCTCTATCCGTTGCGGGTCGAGGACTCCTTCTCCTTCTTCAAAGGCTTGTTCGTAGAGAAATCTCTGATCAACGATAGACCAAGATCCATTTTGCATCATATCTAAGGGATTCCTTGCTTCGGGCCGAAGAAGCAATGTCACTCGATCATTATCAAACTGGCTGCAATCTTTTTCTGTCCATGAGGATCCCACCAGAGTGCCTTCTACTTCTAATAGGCCATGAACTAGATCAGAATCATCCTCAACGAGTCCATAAGAAGTGATCCCCCTTTTTTCATCGAGTTCGGGTAGAGACCAAAGGTCTTGAGCGACCGATCCGGCAGAACAACTCAAAAGATAAAGAAGTATCGTTAATTTCTTCATGCTCGTTCCAAGTTCGAGGTACCATTTGTACAAATAAGAATCCCATGATCTCTTCTTCATATGGATAGATATAGGATCTATGGAGCAATTACTTAGAAGTCCATTTTGTGCAACAGCCCTTCCTATCTGATAGAAAAGGGTCCCATGATCCTGAACCGATCTTACCTTGGGTTGAAAATCCCAAGTTTGTCTATGAAGAGCAGATCTAATTAGATTAGTGTCTATAATTGATTTCTTCTGTGTAATACTAATCGATAGGGCCTCGTTGGTAAGTGCTACAAGATCTGGTACATTGGAACCCATGGTTATGGCCCCGAATCCATTAGTATGGAACATTTTCTTTTCCAAATGAAATCCTCTAGTATATGAAAGAGTGAAAAAGTGCTTTCGTTGTTGTGGAATAAGAAGCTTTCGTATATTAATGCATGTATTTAATTTATCCGGAGCTATTAGAGCGGGATCCACTTTTTGGGGAATATGAGTCGAAGCAATAACTAGAATATTTCTAGTGGAACATCTTTCACAACCTCTGGAGAGATAGTTCACTACTAGACCGAGGGATAAGTAATTCGACTCATTCACATCCAGATCATGAATGTTTGGAATCCATATTATGCAAGGAGACATTGCTTTTGCTAATTCGAATTGAAGGGTGATATAAAACCGTTCTATTTTTTTTTTCGGCATCCTACCCATATCCATAGTTAGCGCATTCATCATAGTTAGAAGCTCCAGCTTCGTATCAAGGTCACGGTCGATATCGTCAATAACAAAGCCCTTACGCTTGTTATCCCGGAACTTGTTCTTGTTCAGAAATACTGTAATGAAAGGAACATAGGAGTTTGTCGTTAGGTATTTGACCAAATAGGATCGTCCAGTTCCTATAGAACCTATCACTAAAATACCCCTAGAGAGGGCTAGGGGTAAGCGGAGCGAAAAAGGTTTTCCATGAGATGGGAACTGAAAACTATTAGCCCCACAGGAGGTTTGTGAATAAGTGATTTTCTGATAATGAGCAAGGAATATCCGTCTTTCTGCTAAACAGGATGTATTGAACTCATAATTCATTAGATACTTTTTATGACTGTCAACTAAGTATCGTAAGTAAATTGCTCCCGGTTGTTCAATCGTTTGATAACCAGAGTCATTCTTTGATAAATGATCATTATGAGTCAGACTCAATAGAATTTGATCAATCCT